TTCATTCGGCTCCTTTATGGAAGATGGATAAATTCCCAGATTAAGACATGACCAAAAAAAAAAAAAAAAATTCCACCCATAACATCTATGTCAGCTTTTTTGTCTAAATGTATTCAGAACAGCCCGCTTTCTAGACGATCCCTATAGAAAAGAAAAAGAGGGGGATTATATTATAACAATCTTTCTAGTTACTTCGTTCTCTATTTCTATTTGAGAGAATCCTTAGGAAAAGAGTTTTGTTTCCACCGAGCTAAAACAATTTGTCGATGTCTCTAGTAAACCAAAGTCATTGTTTAATAGCCATTTTGCTTCAATTTCCCTAATACAAATTAGGGATTAAAGATTTAGTTACGATTAGAAATACACTTTCTATCTTTATCCATGGATCCTTTACTCATACTCATTCAATTAGAAATATTGATCCAATTAAAAAAAAAAAAATTATGTTTCGTAATCTCATAATCCAATTTTTCAATTTTTATTAATTGATTCTTGGATACAAATCACGAGAATGTATATTCTTCCTCGAATTTTTCATTGAGAAGTAAAGGATTGAATCCTTTTAAGAAATAAAGTTTTTGATCGGAATGGAATATTAATCAAACCGAAGGACCCCTTAACTATGTAAGGGATTATAGAACGAATCACACTTTTACCACTAAACTATACCCGCTACAATTCGATTATTGTATATAAATGAATCTTTTGTCGAACAAGAAGGTCGTAATAAAAAGTAAAAATAAAAGATAGGATCATAAAAAAATCATGAAAATTGGCGTGTTGTATCAGAGAAGAGATTAGGAAAAGAAAATTCATTTAATTTAAATAACTAAATAACAGGTGTTTTTTGACGGAGATTTTTGACCTAGACGTCTCGACAAAACTACTTAAGCCATAACATACATGAAAATGGATTGCGCAAGAATCCACAGTTCCTTTTTTCTTATTTATTTACTTTACGGGAATAAAAGGAATAAAGTAAATAAATAAGAAATAGAAAAAATTAAGATAAGAAATGACACTTTGATTCGATATCATTTGATTCTATATTAAAGAAATCAAAATAGTTATTTATTATTTTTCCAATCGTAATAACAAGCAAGTACTTTAGTTTTCAAATTAAATAAAATGATTTATATTCCTTGGAACAAAAAGGACGGGCCCGGCCTGGTCAGTACTTAGCCGGGCTGTGGAACTAAAAAGTCCCTTCGGATGAAAAAAATATTATGAAGGGCTTTTTCAAGCCTTATTTTTTATAATGTAACCATAGTATTATCCTTTTTCAATTGGGAGGAGAGATGGCTGAGTGGACTAAAGCGTCGGATTGCTAATCCGTTGTACGAGTTTTTCGTACCGAGGGTTCGAATCCCTCTCTTTCCGTTTTTGTTGATGGCTTGATATTTTCTTTCGAATTTATCACGAGCTCTTTTTATTTTTAAATAGTTAAATTAAATAGTTAAAGATGTGTTGTAATAGATAAAATCCTACTAAGAACATTTAAAAATCAAGCAAGGAAAACAAAAACCTTATTTTTTATTCTTCACGTCCAGGATTACGTCCTGGATCATTAGACAGGAATCCGAAGATAAAGAGAGAAACAAAGAATATCACTACCGTGTAAACAAATAGTTTGAGAGTAAGCATTACATAATCTCCAAGATTTTTTTTTAGTAAAAAAGAGAATAGATTCTCCGTTTTTATACCGCATACCCTACTATTTTTATTTTGACACCAAGAAATGAAGTGGGGTAATCCAGATTTATCGCGGTTGTACAAGAATTTAAATATTTTAATTGAGGGTGTAAGACTTATCTGATCTTATCAATTCTTAGAATTTTTTTTTTTCAATAAATCAAATCATGAATTTGTCTAGACAGTATTAAAGATATCATCGAAAACTTACAGCAGCTTGCCAAACAAAGGCTAAGAGAAAAAAAAACAGGGGTATTACTGGCATAACATCTACGATTGGATTTAAAAAAGCGTAGGCCTCGGGCAGTTTGGCGACGAAAAAACTACTTGAATAAAGAGCAGAATTAAGACAGATACAGATCAAACTAAATATATTAAGCATAACAAACATTTTGTTGTTGAGGATAATTGTATTTTATTTATTTTGATTGAGTTATTAATAAATTGAGTTTTTTTATTATTATAAATATGTTATTATTCATAGAAGATAACAATGAATAAAAAGAAAATAAGATAGACCAAAAAACTTTCTTTGATTTGAACTCACCCAATCAAAAATCCTTCAATTCTCAAATCAAAAGAGAATAGAATAAATCATACTTTCATACAATATCTTAATTGAATTATATGTAATGATCAATAAATTCAGTTTAATTCTATGTCTACATGTATAAAAATTTTAGTAATCTATTTTATAGATAATAGATATTTAGACTGGAGTTGACGAACAACCAGTAACAATATTAATGTTTATTAGTGTCGACTAGAAATGGGGCGTGGCCAAGTGGTAAGGCAACGGGTTTTGGTCCCGCTATTCGGAGGTTCGAATCCTTCCGTCCCAGAGCATACCTGACCCATGATTATTAATATAATATAAATTATTAATATAATATATAAATAATAATTAATATAATATATAAATAATATATTTAAAATATATTAATATATTTAATACTTAAATATATTTTATTAAGTATTTTATTAAGATAGATATCTATATCATAATCATAATAAAATATATCAAAATAAAAATAAAGATTGTCTTTCGAACAGTCTTCCGTTTAAGAGTATTATATTGGTATATAATGTGATTCTTGTTTCTTTTTTTTTATGAAATCTGAATCATATCTTTTCCCAAATTTAATCGAGTTCAAATAACACGCATATGATAATCTATTTGTGATTTGTTAAATATTACTCAATATGAAATATTAAAAAATAACAACCTAAATCTTCAATCTTTACTTACATCAGTCTTTTTTATCTATCTTTTTTTTTTAATCGTTGATGGTTTAATCCAATATGGATTTATCTCTCTCTTATGATGATAAAAGTGAATGGTCCTTACTGTAAAACCTTATGCAAAATGCAAATAATGAAATGATATCGAGTAGGAAATTATTCAATCAATTAAATCTTTTTAATGATTTCTTATGAGTTCTTGGTACTCGAAGAAGTGTGAAATTGTTGAATTTCTCCCATCACCATCACGTTATTTGAAGATAGAGATTCAAAATAATAATAATTTGGTTATTCGTGTTTATTTATTCGTGTTATGTTAGTTATAATTATTTTAATAATTATTTTAATTAAATAATAAATTTAAATAAAAAAATATATATATATATAAACATAAACAATGGGGTTAAATTGATTGAATTTTTGCTGAGACTTCTTCATAAATTATCCATTCTTCATATATAAGAAAAGTATAGACTACTATGTACCGACCGAACCGATGATTATTCATGATTTCATAATTGAATCAATTACATACTGGTTCCAAACTGAAGGAATGTTATGGTAAAACTTCGTTTAAAACGATGTGGTAGAAAGCAACGTGCGACTTGAAGGACATGATCCGTTGTGGATTCTTACACCCACCATTTTTTAGAAATGAAAGTGCTCTTGGCTCGACATCATTTGTTCTGTTCCACTGTAACCCTCATTTTTGAAGTGTTGCGATGTAAATAGTACACGATAGAGCTCGAGTAGAAAGTATTGATTAATTTCTCAAGAGCAAGAATCTAAGGTTAGTATCGATCAATAAATTGGAACAACTTCGTAAGTATATTTTCGATATATAAATCTAAAGGATCCAATTCGAGAAAATTTCAAATTCAAAAGTAAAATTTGTTGGAATTGGTAAAACTCTTTCGATAAAATCATAAAGTAAAGTGTATTACGCAAGAATCAACCATTCATATGATTCTTTGATAGAAAGAAATCACAAAAAATGGTATGTTGCTGCCATTTTGAAACGATTTTAAGATCACCGAAGTAATGTCTAAACCCAATGATTCAAGGCAAAGATAAAGATCCTGGAACAAGGAAATACCGTTTTCAATTGTCTCAACAACTAGATCAGAATGAAGAATCAAAATAGATTCTAAACTAAAGTAGACAGACAAAGGGGGTTAGAGACCACTCAATAAATGAAATACCTAAAATAAAAGGTTTTTTTTGAGTTATTTGAGAGCTATTCAACTTGAGTTATGAGGGCGCAAATTGTAAATACGAATAATTAATTTTTTTCTTTTTTTTCGGTTGGGGAAGAATAAGAAAAAAAGTACTTAAATCAATAATCTAATTAATTTGATGATTTTATGGATATATTTGATATTATATACATAGACATAATCATAATTTATAATTTTCTCGAGCCGTACGAAGAGAAAACTTCTTATACGTTTCTAGGGGGGGGGTATTGTTCATCTATCCCAATGAGCCATTTATCGAATCGTTGCAATTGATGTTCGATCCCGACGGGAGGGAAGAGATCTTCGTAAAGTGGGTTTTTATGATCCGATAAAGAATCAAATCTATTTAAATGTTCCCGCTATTATATATTTTCTTGAAAAGGGCGCTCAACCTACAGGAACTGTTCATGATATTTCAAAAAGGGCGGGGGTTTTTACGGAACTTTGCCTTAATCAACAAACAAAATTCAATTAATGAAATATAAAATAAAGAAGATGTGGATAATTTGTATATAGCTTTGTATAACCTTTGTGTTTCTTTGCTATTTCCTCTTTTGTTCTATTCATATTATACTTAATTTATAATTGTTACTATAGAATGTTGTCTTTTATAACGACAAAAATCTATTTTTATTATTTATTGATATAAATAAAATAGATAGAAAAAGATCAATCGAATAAATAATAAATGAAGTAATCGGGTCCGGGTCTATAAATATAAAATTTTTAGATTACTGTCAATGAGGAGTTTTTCGGTGGAACTCTATGAACAAATAAAAAAATACAAAGGATTAAACTTGTTTATTTTGCTTTTACTTATCCAATAAACCTCATTTTTATTTTTTCTACTTTTACTTTTATCTTCCTTAATTTATTCTTCCACATATATTGTATATATGTAGTGCCAATCCAACAAAAGTCCTTGGTTTTTTTATTTAAATTTAAATAATTCAAATTGATTAAAATTGGAATTGTTAGTTAGATTTATATATAATTTGTTTTATCTTTTGTATTTTTTTCTCAACATTCATATTGACAACAGTGTATCAAATAAATATAATCCGATCGTGGATAAAAGGATCTATTTTTATCTCCGTCCCATAGATTTCATTTCATTCAAATAATGGTTTCTTGGATTTTCTGTGATACAAGAAATATTTTTTTGATTAAGATTAAAATAAATAAAAATCTATATATACTAATGATAACATAAGAGACAAGTAGCGGCCTATAAATATTTTACTTTATCCCCAATCCCTATTTTTATCTGAGAATTTTTTGGGATCTATTCATTTTTATTGTGTTCAGAATATAATCAATTAGAAATTAAAAATTTTTTCTATTTTAATGTTTTGATTGGTTTTGATTGCGTTGTGCAATTCAATCTTTTTATTTATTGGGATTACGATTGTATCTACACATTCTAATTATTTTTGGGGGGTTGCTAACTCAACGGTAGAGTACTCGGCTTTTAAGTGCGGCTGGCATCTTTTACACATTTGTATGAAGCAATAGATTCGTCCATACCATCGGTAGAGTTTGTAAGACCACGACTGATCCTGAAAGGAATGAATGGAAAAAGCAGCATGTCGTATCAATGGATAATTCTGAGAATATTAAATTCTTACCGAATAGGTCCAAAACCTTATTTGATTTGAATTGTTTGAATTCTTGGCGTGTAACAAATTTTTTTTTAATAAATTTGGTCGAGTGAATAAATGGGTAGAGCCCTACTATGGTTCCAATTATAGGGAAACAAAAAGTAACGAGCTTCTGTTCTTAAATTTTTGAATGATTACCCGATCTAATTATACGTTAAAAATATATTAGTGCTTAATGCGGGAAAGACTTTTACCATGAGTGGATTATAAATTTCTTATGAGCCCTAATTATTAGCTATTACCCATTATGGGGTAGAGATAAATGTGTAGAAGAAGGCAGTATATTGATAAAGATTTTTTTTTTTCAAAATCAAAAGAGCGATTGGATTGAAAAAATAAAGGACTTCTAACCATCTTGTTACCCTAGAATGAACATAAATCAATTAGATGGAAAAAGAAAGGCTAGAGAGTCCGTTGATGAGTCTTACTTGTTTCCGAGGTATCTATTCTTTTCTTACTATAATACCTTGTTTTGACTGTATCGTACTATAGTATCATTTGATAACCCAATAAATCACCTATTTCTTTTCTTGTTCAAATCTAATAAAAAATGGAAGAATTTCAAGGATATTTAGAACTAGATAGATATCAGCAACATGACTTCCTATACCCACTTATCTTTCGGGAGTATATTTATGCACTTGCTCATGATCATGGTTTAAATAGATCTATTTTGTTGGATAATGTAGGTTATGACAATAAATCTAGTTTACTAATTATAAAACGTTTAATTAGTCGAATGTATCAACAGAATCATTTGATTATTTCCGATAATTATTCTAACCAAAATAAATTTTTTGGGTACAACAAAAATTTGTATTCTCAAATGATATCGGAAGGATTTGCAGTCATTGTGGAAATTAAGTTTTCCGTACGATTAGTATCGGCGACAGAAATCGTAAAATCTTACAATTTACGATCAATTCATTCAATATTTCCTTTTTTAGAGGACAAATTTCCACATTTAAATTATGTATCAGATGTACTAATACCCTATCCCATTCATCTGGAAATCTTGGTTCAAACACTTCGCTATTGGGTGAAAGATCCCTCTTCTTTGCATTTATTACGAGTCTTTCTTCACGAGTATTATAATTGGAATAGTCTTATTACCAAAAATAAATATATTTTTTCAAAAAGTAATCCACGACTATTCTTGCTCCTATATAATTCTCATGTATGTGAATACGAATCCATCTTACTTTTTCTTCGTAATCAATCTTCTCATTTACGATTAACCTCTTCTGGGATCTTTTTTGAGCGAATAAATTTCTATGAAAAAATAAAATATCCTGTAGAACAAATCCTTGCTAATGATTTTCCGGCCGCCGTCTTATGGTTCTTCAAGGATCCTTTTATACATTATGTTAGATATCAAGGAAAATCAATTCTGGCTTCAAAGGATATCCCTCTTCTGATGAATAAGTGGAAATATTATCTTGTCAATTTATGGCAATGTCATTCTTATGTGTGGTCTCAACCAGGAAGGATTTATATAAACCAATTATCCAAGCATTCCCTTTATTTTTTGGGGTATTTTTCAAGTATGCGACCAAACCTTTCAGTGGTACGGAGTCAAATGCTAGAAAATTCATTTATAATGGATAATGCTATGAAGAAGCTCGATACACTAGTTCCAATTATTCCTTTGATTGGATCATTTGCTA